AACAACTTTTTTTAACCCAACTCCCCTATTGAGTGTACCCCCCCTTTCCCCCCCAGGGGGGGTATACTATGTATAATCGTGCATACATTTATATACCACATATATTATGGTACCGGTACTATATACTGTATACGTACTAAACCCATTATATGTAGACGGACATAACACCATATCCCCATTTCTCCCAATGTACTACCACTGCAATACTCCAACACATAAGCTTTATACCTCCACATGCAACAGGTCCAGAGCCCACAGGTCACCATAACATGAATGGTTACAGGACATACTACTAAATACCATGTTCTATCCACATTTGGTTATGCTCGACGTACCAGATGGATTTATTGATCGTACACCTCACGAGAGATCAGCAACCCCTGCCTGTAATGTACTTCATGACTAGCTTCAGGCCCATTCTTTCCCCCTACACCCCTCGCCCCTCTTGCTCTTTTGCGCCTCTGGTTCCTCGGTCAGGAACATCCCATGATTAACTCCTGAACTTTCTCACTTTTCACGAAGTCATCTGTGCATTATTTTCCCCTCTTTAGTCCGTGATCGCGGCATCTTATCTCTTCATTGCTGTTGGTTCCTCTTTTTTCTGGGGCTTCTTCACAGGTTGCCCTTCACAGTGCGGGTGCGGAGTGCTATTCAAGTGAAGCCTGGACTACTCCTGCGTTGCGTCCTATTCTAGTCCTCTCGTGTCCCTCAATGAGACGGTTTGCGTGTATTTGGTATCACCTTGACACTGATGCACTTTGGATCGCATTTGGTTATGGCTCTTCCACCCCCCCGGTAAATGGGGCTATTTAGTGAATGCTTGTCGGACATATTTTTACGAATTTTCACTTCCTCTATTTTCTTCACAAAACTAGGAAATTTACCACAATTTTTTATTTGTTTTTTTTATTATTTTTTTTTATTTTTTTAAATTATTTTTTAAAAAACAAAATTAAACTAAAATTACCGCATAAAAACCCTCAAGTCATAAAAACGTTTTGTATAGTATATATATATATTGTAATTTACACCACTTTTATTAGAGAAACTCCACTACCAAAACCATTCTTTTTTTTAAAACAAAAATTACACGGCACAAAACCCCACAAAACAAACATTATTTATATTGATAATTAACAAATAGCTTAATTCTCCTACTACTAACAGCCCCCATAGCTTACCCAAAAGCATGGCACTGAAGATGCCAAGACGGTACCTACAATACCTGCGGGCAAAAGACTTAGTCCTAACCTTACTATTGGTTTTTGCTAGACATATACATGCAAGTATCTGCATTCCAGTGAAAATGCCCTAATATCTTTAACAAGCAAAAGGAGCAGGTATCAGGCGCACTAAATGTAGCCCAAGACACCTTGCCTACGCCACACCCCCACGGGTATTCAGCAGTAATTAACTTAAGCAATAAGTGCAAACTGACTTAGCCATAGCAATCCTCAGGGTTGGTAAATCTTGTGCCAGCCACCGCGGTCATACAAGAAACCCAAATCAATAGCTACCCGGCGTAAAGAGTGGCCATATGTTATCTTTACCAACTAAGATCGAAGTGTGACTAAGCTGTCGTAAGCCCAAGACCCACTTAAGCCCAACCTAAAACCATCTTAGCCCCATGACTAATTTAAACCCACGAAAGCCAGGACACAAACTGGGATTAGATACCCCACTATGCCTGGCCCTAAATTTAGATACTCACACACCCATGTATCCGCCTGAGAACTACGAGCACAAACGCTTAAAACTCTAAGGACTTGGCGGTGCCCCAAACCCACCTAGAGGAGCCTGTTCTATAACCGATAATCCACGATCTACCTAACCACCCCTTGCCAATATCAGCCTACATACCGCCGTCGCCAGCCCACCTAAAATGAAAGATTAACAGTGAGCTCAATAGCCCCCGCTAACAAGACAGGTCAAGGTATAGCCTATGGGGTGGAAGAAATGGGCTACATTTTCTAACAATAGAATAAACGAAAAAGGACGTGAAATCAGCCCTTGGAAGGAGGATTTAGCAGTAAAGCAGGACCATACTTTCTTAAGCCTACTTTAAGATGGCTCTGGGGCACGTACATACCGCCCGTCACCCTCTTCACAAGCAACCAGTATCAATAAATAATACCCCACCCCAAGCTAAAGACGAGGTAAGTCGTAACAAGGTAAGCGTACCGGAAGGTGCGCTTAGACCACCAAGACGTAGCTATAAACTCTAAAGCATTCAGCTTACACCTGAAAGATACCTCCACAAACGAGGTCGCCTTGACTTGCCCTCCCTCTAGCCCAATCACTCACAACCCCATACCATCAAAAATCCATTATCCTGTCAAACCAAAACATTTTAACCATTTCTCAGTATAGGCGATAGAAAAGACCTCTGGCGCAATAGAGACCAATTGTACCGTAAGGGAAAGATGAAATAATAGTGAAAACTACAAGCAAAAAATAGCAAAGACTAACCCTTGTACCTCTTGCATCATGATTTAGCAAGAATAACCAAGCAAAGTGAACTAAAGTTTGCCCTCCCGAAACCCAAGCGAGCTACCTGTGAGCAGCTAAAACTGAGCGAACCCATCTCTGTCGCAAAAGAGTGGGATGACTCGCTGGTAGAGGTGAAAAGCCAACCGAGCTGGGTGATAGCTGGTTACCTGCCAAATGAATTTAAGTTCTCCCTTAACTTATCCCCAAGGACATCCACTCAACCCCACACACATTAAAGTTAAGAGCAACTCGAAGGGGGTACAGCTCCTTCGAAAAAGAATACAACCTCCCCTAGCGGATAATTTTTTCCTCTCCTTATTGTGGGCCTTAAAGCAGCCATCAACAAAAGAGTGCGTCAAAGCTCCCCCATTAAAAATTTTCAAACCCATTTGACTCCCTTACCCTAAGCAGGTCAACCTATGACAATAGAAGAATTAATGCTAAAATGAGTAACTCGGAACCTTCCTCTGCGCAGCGTAAACTTACATTAACGCATTATTAACAGAACTCGACTTATACCTCCACTCCAACAAGAACTCATATTAAACTTAATCTGTTAAACCAACTCAGGAACGCCCATAATAGACGATTAAAACCCACAAAAGGAACTCGGCAAATCATAGACCCGACTGTTTACCAAAAACATAGCCTTCAGCAAACAACAAGTATTGAAGGTGATGCCTGCCCAGTGACCCTCAAAGTTTAACGGCCGCGGTATCCTAACCGTGCGAAGGTAGCGCAATCAATTGTCCCATAAATTGAGACTTGTATGAATGGCTAAACGAGGTCTTAACTGTCTCCTGTGGGTAATCAGTGAAATTAGTATTCCCGTGCAAAAACGAGAATGTGATCATAAGACGAGAAGACCCTGTGGAACTTAAAAATAACGACCACCCTCCCACCCACCTTATCCACCGGACCTACCCCCATAAAACACCTGGTCGACATTTTTCGGTTGGGGCGACCTTGGAGAAAAACAAATCCTCCAAATCCACAGACCACAGCTCTTCACTAAGACCAACCCATCAAAGTACTAATAGTAATCTCGACCCAATATAATTGATCAATGAACCAAGCTACCCCAGGGATAACAGCGCAATCTCCTCCAAGAGCCCGTATCGACAAGGAGGTTTACGACCTCGATGTTGGATCAGGACAACCTAATGGTGCAGCCGCTATTAAGGGTTCGTTTGTTCAACGATTAACAGTCCTACGTGATCTGAGTTCAGACCGGAGCAATCCAGGTCGGTTTCTATCTATGAACTAGACTCCTCCTAGTACGAAAGGACCGGAGAAGTGGGGTCAATACCACAAAGCACACCCCAGCCTTATAAGCAATGAACACAACTCAATTGCCAAAAGCCCACCATACACACCAATCTCCTAGAAAAGGAGCAGCTAGCGTGGCAGAGCTCGGTAAATGCAAAAGGCTTAAGCCCTTTACCCAGAGGTTCAAATCCTCTCCCTAGCTCTCTCCCCTGACATGACCCCATCCACTTTAATAAACCTCTTAACCATAACCTTATCCTACGTACTACCAATCCTTATTGCCGTGGCCTTCTTAACACTTGTAGAACGAAAAATCCTCAGCTACATACAGGCCCGAAAGGGCCCAAACATTGTGGGCCCTTTTGGTCTACTCCAACCTGTCGCAGATGGAGTAAAATTGTTCATTAAAGAGCCTATCCGCCCATCCACTTCCTCCCCCTTCCTCTTCGTCATAACACCCATCCTAGCTCTACTTCTAGCCCTCACCATTTGAACTCCCCTCCCACTTCCTTTCCCCCTTGCAGACTTAAACCTAGGCCTACTATTCCTTTTAGCCATATCAAGCCTAACTGTCTACTCCCTACTCTGATCTGGATGAGCCTCAAATTCCAAATATGCCCTAATCGGAGCCCTTCGGGCTGTTGCCCAAACAATCTCATATGAAGTCACCCTAGCCATCATCTTACTAACCACAATCATGCTAAGTGGTAATTACACCTTAAGCACTCTAGCTACAACTCAAGAACCGATCTACCTTATCTTCTCCTCCTGACCACTAGCAATAATATGATTTATCTCTACCCTCGCTGAAACCAATCGCGCCCCATTTGACCTAACAGAGGGAGAATCTGAACTTGTTTCAGGGTTCAACGTGGAATATGCTGCGGGACCATTTGCCCTATTTTTCCTAGCCGAATACGCTAACATCATACTAATAAATACACTAACAACTATTCTATTCCTTAACCCAAGCTTCCTAAACCTCCCATCCGAACTATTCCCCATCACACTAGCCACAAAAGTCCTCCTCCTCTCATCCACCTTCCTATGGATCCGAGCCTCATACCCACGATTTCGCTATGACCAACTAATGCACCTCCTATGGAAAAACTTTCTACCCCTAACCCTAGCCCTATGCCTCTGACATGCCAGCATATCAATCAGCTATGCCGGTTTACCCCCAATCTAAGGCAGCGTGCCTGAACCAAAAGGATCACTATGATAAAGTGAACATAGAGGTATAACAGCCCTCTCGCTTCCTCTGAACTTAGAAAAGTAGGAATCGAACCTACACAGAAGAAATCAAAACTCTTCATACTCCCTCTATATTATTTTCTAGTAGGGTCAGCTAATTAAGCTATCGGGCCCATACCCCGAAAACGATGGTCCAACCCCTTCCCCTACTAATGAACCCCTATGCAAAACTAATCTTCACCATAAGCCTAATAATGGGAACCAGCATTACTATCTCCAGCAACCACTGAATTATAGCCTGAACAGGCTTAGAAATCAACACCCTAGCCATTATCCCCCTTATTTCCAAATCCCATCACCCCCGATCAATTGAAGCTGCCATTAAATATTTTCTCACCCAATCAACCGCATCTGCTTTAATCCTATTCTCAAGTTTAATCAACGCCTGATCTACTGGTCAATGGGACATCACACAAATAAATCACCCCACATCATGTCTAATAATAACAATAGCAATCGCAATAAAACTAGGACTTGTACCATTCCACTTTTGATTCCCAGAAGTACTTCAAGGCTCTTCAATAACCACCGCCCTGCTGCTCTCAACTCTCATAAAACTTCCCCCAATCTCCCTCCTACTCATAACATCACAATCCCTCAATCCCACCCTACTCATCCTCCTAGCAATCTCCTCCGCTCTGATCGGAGGTTGAATGGGCTTGAACCAAACCCAAACACGAAAAATCCTAGCCTTCTCATCCATTTCTCACCTAGGTTGAATAACTGTAATCACCGCCTATAACCCTCACCTCACCACCCTCACCTTTGCCCTCTACACATTAATAACAACAACCATCTTCCTATCCTTAACCCAAATCAAAGTCCTAAAACTATCAACAATACTCATCTCCTGAACAAAAACTCCCATACTAAATGCAATTATTATACTAACACTTTTGTCCTTAGCAGGCCTTCCACCATTAACAGGCTTTATACCAAAATGACTCATCATTCAAGAGCTTACTAAACAAGAAATAACCCCAACAGCCACGATCATTGCTATATTATCACTCCTAAGCTTATTTTTTTACCTCCGCCTCGCATACCACTCAACAATTACACTCCCCCCCAACTCATCCAATCACATAAAACTCTGACGCACCAACAAAACACTAAACACCCCTACAGCCATTCTATCTACCCTATCAACTTCCCTACTACCCCTATCCCCTTTAATCATCACCATATTCTAGAAACTTAGGATTAAACCCGCCGCCCAAACCAAAGGCCTTCAAAGCCTTAAATAAGAGTTAACTCTCTTAGTTTCTGCATGATTAAGACCAACAGGACATAACATGTATCTTCTGAATGCAAACCAGACGCTTTAATTAAGCTAAGGCCTTCGCCTAGGCAGATGGGCTTCGATCCCATAAAATTCTAGTTAACAGCTAAATGCCACAACCTATTGGCTTCTGCCTACAAGACCCAGGCACACTTTTAATGCACATCGATGAGTTTGCAACTCATCATGAACTTCACTACAGGGTCGATAAGAAGAGGAATTGAACCTCTGTAAAAAGGACTACAGCCTAACGCTTCAACACTCAGCCATCTTACCTGTGACCTTCATCAACCGATGATTATTCTCAACCAACCATAAAGACATTGGCACTCTTTACCTAATTTTTGGCACATGAGCAGGCATAGCTGGCACTGCACTTAGCCTATTAATCCGCGCAGAACTGGGACAACCAGGAACACTCTTTGGAGACGACCAAATCTATAATGTAATCGTCACAGCCCATGCTTTTATTATAATCTTCTTTATAGTTATGCCCATTATAATCGGAGGTTTTGGAAATTGACTAGTTCCACTCATAATCGGCGCCCCAGACATAGCATTCCCACGCATAAACAACATAAGCTTCTGACTCCTCCCCCCCTCCTTCCTCCTATTACTAGCATCCTCCACTGTAGAAGCCGGAGCTGGTACAGGATGAACTGTTTATCCACCCCTAGCCGGTAACCTTGCCCACGCTGGTGCATCAGTAGACCTGGCCATTTTTTCCCTCCACCTGGCAGGTGTATCTTCTATCCTGGGAGCCATCAACTTCATCACTACTATTATTAACATAAAACCCCCTGCACTATCACAGTACCAAACACCCCTGTTTGTATGATCCGTCCTCATCACTGCCATCCTACTACTACTCTCCCTGCCAGTCCTAGCCGCTGGGATCACAATGCTTTTAACTGACCGTAATCTCAACACTACATTCTTTGACCCTGCAGGGGGAGGAGACCCAATCCTATACCAACACCTATTCTGATTCTTTGGCCACCCCGAAGTTTACATTCTCATCCTCCCAGGTTTCGGAATAATCTCCCACGTAGTAGCATACTATGCAGGGAAAAAAGAGCCATTCGGGTATATAGGAATAGTATGGGCAATGCTATCAATCGGATTCTTAGGTTTCATCGTATGGGCCCACCACATATTTACTGTAGGAATAGACGTAGATACTCGAGCCTATTTCACATCAGCTACAATAATCATTGCTATTCCAACTGGCATTAAAGTCTTCAGCTGATTAGCCACCTTACATGGAGGAACAATCAAATGAGATCCTCCTATACTATGGGCCCTAGGATTTATCTTCTTATTTACTATCGGAGGCCTGACAGGAATTGTCCTCGCTAACTCATCACTAGACATTGCCCTCCACGACACCTACTACGTAGTTGCTCACTTCCACTATGTCCTCTCGATAGGAGCAGTTTTTGCTATCCTAGCAGGATTTACCCACTGATTCCCCCTCTTCACAGGCTTTACCCTTCATCCCTCATGAACTAAAGCACACTTCGGAGTAATATTTACAGGAGTCAACCTAACCTTTTTCCCACAACACTTCCTAGGCCTAGCTGGCATGCCACGACGGTACTCAGACTACCCAGACGCCTACACATTATGAAACACATTATCCTCAATCGGCTCATTAATTTCAATAACAGCCGTAATCATACTCATATTCATTGTCTGAGAAGCTTTCTCAGCAAAACGAAAAGTACTCCAACCTGAACTAACTTCTACTAACATTGAATGAATTCACGGTTGTCCGCCACCATATCACACCTTCGAAGAACCAGCCTTCGTCCAAGTACAAGAAAGGAAGGAATCGAACCCTCACATGCTGGTTTCAAGCCAACCGCATCAAACCATTTAATGCTTCTTTCTTATGAGATGTTAGTAAACCAATTACATAGCCTTGTCAAGACTAAATCACAGGTGCAAACCCTGTACACCTCACATGGCAAACCACTCACAACTTGGATTTCAAGATGCCTCATCCCCTATTATAGAAGAACTCGTTGAATTCCACGACCACGCCCTAATAGTAGCACTAGCAATTTGCAGCCTAGTACTCTACCTCCTCACCCTAATACTAATAGAAAAACTATCATCAAACACCGTAGACGCCCAAGAAGTCGAATTAATCTGAACTATCCTGCCTGCCATTGTCCTAGTCCTACTCGCCCTCCCTTCCCTACAAATCCTTTACATAATAGATGAAATTGATGAACCTGACCTCACCCTAAAAGCTATCGGCCATCAATGATACTGAACCTACGAGTATACAGACTTTAAAGACCTCTCATTCGACTCCTACATAACCCCAACAACAGACCTCCCCCAAGGCCACTTCCGCCTACTAGAAGTCGACCATCGCATTGTAGTCCCAATAGAATCCCCCATTCGAATAATTATCACCGCTGATGATGTGCTCCACTCATGAGCTGTCCCCACCCTTGGGGTAAAAACAGACGCAATCCCAGGACGATTAAACCAAACCTCTTTCATTACTACTCGACCAGGAGTGTTCTACGGACAATGCTCAGAAATCTGCGGAGCTAACCACAGTTACATACCCATTGTAGTAGAATCTACCCCTCTCAAACACTTTGAAGCCTGATCTTCTCTTCTATCATCTTAACCATTAAGAAGCTATGAACCAGCACTAGCCTTTTAAGCTAGAGAAAGAGGAAATTCCCCTCCTTAATGGCATGCCCCAGCTAAATCCTAACCCATGATTCACCATCATAATCCTAACCTGATTCACCTTCTCACTCCTCATTCAACCCAAACTACTTTCATTTATTTCCACAAATAAGCCTATAAGCAAAACTACAACAACAAAACCTATCCCATGAACCTGACCATGAACATAAGCTTCTTCGACCAATTCTCAAGCCCCTACCTCCTAGGAATTCCACTAATCCTCCCATCTCTCCTCCTCCCAGCCCTCCTACTCCCATCACCAAACCGTCGATGGGTCAATAACCGCCTCTCCACAATCCAACTCTGATCCATCCACCTAATTACAAAACAGCTAATAAACCCCCTAAATAAAGCAGGCCATAAATGAGCCCTCCTACTAACTTCCCTCATCCTACTGCTCCTTTCCATTAACCTACTAGGCCTTCTCCCATACACCTTCACCCCCACTACTCAGTTGTCAATAAATATAGCCCTAGCCTTCCCATTATGACTTGCCACCCTACTAACCGGCCTACGAAACCAGCCCTCTGTCTCCCTAGGCCACCTTCTTCCAGAAGGAACACCCACACCACTAATCCCAGCCCTAATTATAATCGAAACAACTAGCCTCCTTATTCGACCATTAGCCCTAGGAGTACGTCTAACAGCAAACCTCACAGCCGGTCACTTACTTATTCAACTCATCTCTACAGCTACAATTACCCTACTCCCAATAATACCATCAATCTCTGCCCTAACAGCACTTATCCTATTTCTTCTTACCATCTTAGAAGTAGCAGTAGCCATAATCCAAGCCTACGTATTTGTCCTCCTGCTGAGCCTATACTTACAAGAAAATATCTAATGGCACACCAAGCACACTCCTACCATATAGTTGACCCAAGCCCATGACCAATTTTCGGCGCAGCCGCAGCATTATTAACTACATCAGGCCTAATCATATGATTCCACTATAACTCATCAACCCTAATAACAATAGGCCTCCTCTCCATACTTCTAGTTATGCTACAATGATGACGAGACATCGTCCGAGAAAGCACCTTCCAAGGCCACCATACCCCAACAGTCCAAAAAGGCCTACGATATGGAATAATCCTCTTCATCACATCAGAAGCTTTCTTCTTCTTAGGGTTCTTCTGAGCCTTCTTCCACTCAAGCCTAGCCCCTACCCCAGAGCTTGGAGGACAATGACCCCCAACAGGAATTAAACCCCTAAACCCCCTTGAAGTCCCGCTTCTAAACACAGCAATCCTCCTAGCCTCCGGCGTCACCGTAACATGAGCCCACCACAGCATTACAGAAGGAAACCGCAAACAAGCCATCCACGCACTAACCCTTACCATCATTCTAGGATTCTATTTTACTGCCCTACAAGCAATAGAGTATCATGAAGCCTCATTTTCAATTGCTGACAGCGTCTACGGCTCCACCTTCTTCGTTGCCACAGGATTCCACGGATTACACGTGATTATTGGATCATCCTTCCTAACAGTCTGTCTCCTACGACTAATCAAATTCCACTTCACATCAAACCACCACTTCGGATTCGAAGCAGCAGCCTGATACTGACACTTCGTAGACATCATCTGACTCTTCCTATATATATCAATATACTGATGAGGATCCTGCTCTTCTAGTATACTAATTACAACTGACTTCCAATCTTTAGAATCTGGTATGAACCCAGAGAAGAGCAATGAACACACTCACATTCATATTATCCTTATCTTTTGTACTAAGCACTGCACTAACAACCTTAAATTTCTGACTTGCACAAATAACCCCAGACACAGAAAAACTATCACCATACGAATGCGGATTTGACCCTCTAGGATCAGCTCGACTCCCATTCTCAATCCGATTCTTCCTAGTAGCTATCCTATTCCTCCTATTCGACCTAGAAATCGCCCTACTCCTCCCCCTCCCATGAGCTATTCAACTTCAATCACCCGTCACAACCCTTACCTGGACTATTATTATCATCACTCTCCTCACATTAGGTCTCATCTATGAATGAATACAAGGAGGCCTAGAGTGAGCAGAATAACAGAAAGTTAGTCTAACCAAGACAGCTGGTTTCGGCCCAGCAAATTATAGATAACACCTATAACTTTCTCATGTCTCCTCTACACTTTAGCTTCTATTCTGCATTTACATTCAGCAGCCTAGGACTAGCATTCCACCGAACCCATCTCATTTCCGCTCTGTTATGCCTAGAGAGTATAATATTATCCTTATTTATTCCCCTCTCAATCTGATCAGTCGAAAACCAAACTCCATCATTCACCCTAGTACCTATCCTGATACTAGCCTTCTCAGCATGCGAAGCTGGCACTGGCCTAGCCATACTAGTAGCATCAACCCGAACACATGGCTCTGACCACTTACATAACCTAAACCTCCTACAATGTTAAAAATTATCCTACCAACGACTATACTCCTTCCAATAACCCTCCTGTCCCCAGTAAAATTCATATGAACTAACACCACAACTCACAGCCTCCTAATTGCCTTAATCAGCCTGCACTGACTAACCCCATCATACTACCCTCTAAAACACTTAACCCCCTGAACAGCTACCGACCAAATCTCAACCCCACTGCTAATCCTCTCCTGCTGATTCCTCCCCCTTATAATCATAGCTAGCCAGGGCCACATACAACACGAACCCCATGAACGAAAACAAATATTTATCTCAACCCTCATTATTATCCAACCGTTCATCATCCTAGCTTTCTCAGCAACAGAACTTATACTATTTTATATTTCATTAGAAGCAACCTTAATCCCAACCCTTATTTTAATTACACGTTGAGGGAACCAACCTGAACGACTCAGTGCAGGCATTTATCTCCTATTCTACACCCTAATTAGCTCACTACCCTTACTAATCTCTATTCTCTACCTTCACTCAAAGACAGGAACACTTCATCTCCCCATTCTCAAACTAACCCACCCAAACCCATCAACTTCATGAACAGGCCTGTTATTTAGCCTAGCCCTCCTAATAGCATTCATAGTCAAAGCCCCCCTATATGGCCTACATTTATGATTACCAAAAGCTCATGTAGAGGCACCAATTGCAGGCTCTATATTACTCGCCGCCCTACTACTTAAGCTAGGGGGATACGGCATTATACGAACAACCCTCCTAATAGAACCCCTATCCAACTACCTACATTACCCGTTTCTCACCTTAGCCCTATGAGGCGCTCTAATAACTAGCTCCATCTGCTTACGCCAAACAGACCTAAAATCCCTCATTGCCTACTCATCAGTAAGTCACATAGGCCTAGTAATTGCCGCAAGCATAATCCAGACCCAATGATCATTCTCAGGAGCAATAATCCTCATAATCTCCCATGGACTTACTTCATCTCTCCTATTCTGCTTAGCAAACACAAACTACGAACGAACACATAGCCGCATCCTCATACTCACACGAGGCTTGCAACCCCTCCTGCCACTAATATCCTTATGATGACTCCTAGCTAACCTGACTAATATAGCTTTACCCCCAACAACCAACCTAATAGCCGAACTAACAATTATAATCGCCCTCTTCAACTGATCTTCCCCTACAATTATCCTAACTGGAATCGCAACACTCATAACCGCTTCCTACACCCTATACATGCTATTATCCACCCAACGAGGAGTTTTACCAACCCACATTACCTCAACCCCAAACTCAAACACACGAGAGCATCTCCTCATAATCCTACACATTATCCCTATACTAACCCTCATCCTTAAACCAGAATTAATTTCAGGAACCCCTCTATGCAAACATAGTTTAAACCCAAACATTAGATTGTGATTCTAAAAATAGGAGTTCAACCCTCCTTGTTTGCCGAGGGGTGGCCTAAACCAGCAAGAACTGCTAATTCCTGCATCCGAGCTTTAAACCTCGGCCCCCTTAACTTTTAAAGGATAAGAGTAATCCGTTGGTCTTAGGAACCACCCATCTTGGTGCAACTCCAAGTAAAAGTAATGGAAATAGTACTACTCCTGAACACCCTCACACTTCTAACCCTACTCATTCTCCTCACCCCAATTATACTGCAACTCCTATTAAACCATAAAAACTCCCCCCAATTAATCTCCAAAACCACTAAAATCGCCTTCCTAACCAGCCTCCTCCCAACAACCATTTTCATTCACTCAGGAGTAGAATATATTACCACCTACTGAGAATGGCACTTCATCCAAAACTTCAAAATCCCAATCACCCTAAAAATGGACCTATACTCCATAATATTCTTCCCCATCGCACTATTTGTAACATGGTCAATCCTAGAATTTGCAACATGATACATGGCCTCTGAACCACTCATCACAAAATTCTTCACCTTCCTCCTCATCTTCCTCATCGCCATATTAACCCTTACCATTGCAAACAATATATTTCTCTTATTCGTCGGATGAGAAGGAGTAGGAATCATATCATTCCTCCTCATTGGCTGATGACAAGGACGAGCCGAAGCTAACACAGCTGCTCTACAGGCCATAATCTATAATCGAATCGGAGATATTGGCCTGATCCTAAGCATAGCATGACTAGCGTCAACACTAAACACCTGAGAGATCCATCAAACTATCCAATCAAACCAAACACCCACTCTCCCCCTCCTTGGCCTAATCTTAGCTGCTACAGGAAAATCAGCCCAATTTGGCCTCCACCCATGACTCCCCGCAGCTATAGAAGGCCCAACCCCAGTCTCCGCTCTACTTCACTCTAGCACTATAGTAGTAGCCGGAATTTTCTTACTCATCCGAACACACCCAATCCTAACCTCGAACAAAATAGCCCTAAACACATGCCTATGCTTAGGCGCCTTATCCACACTATTTGCTGCCATCTGCGCCCTCACCCAGAACGATATCAAAAAAATCATTGCCTTCTCCACCTCAAGCCAATTAGGCCTTATGATAGTCACCATTGGACTAGATCTTCCTCAACTAGCCTTCCTCCATATCTCCACCCATGCATTCTTCAAAGCTATACTATTCTTATGCTCAGGCCTAATCATCCACAGCCTAAATGGAGAACAAGACATTCGCAAAATAGGATGTCTACAAAAAACCCTCCCAATAACTACCTCCTGCCTAACCATCGGCAACATCGCCCTAATAGGCACCCCATTCTTAGCAGGCTTTTACTCAAAAGACCTAATCATTGAAAACCTGAACACCTCATATATCAACACTTGAGCTCTCCTACTCACACTTCTCGCTACATCCTTCACCGCAACCTACAGCCTCCGCATAACCCTATTAGTTCAAACAGGATACAATCGAACTCCAACAATTACACCAATCAACGAAAACACACCTTCAGCTATCCTTCCAATTATTCGACTAGCTTTCGGCAGCATTACAGCAGGCTTACTAATCTCATCCCTTATCCTCCCCATTAAAACACCCCCCATAACCATGCCCACTATTACAAAAACCGCCGCCATCATTGTCACAACCCTTGGAATCATCCTAGCCCTAGAACTATCCAACGTAACACATATCCTCATCCACCCAAAACAAAACTCTCTCATAAACTTCTCCTCCTCACTAGGCTACTTCAACCCTCTAATACATCGAACAAACCCAATAATCCTCCTACACACCGGCCATAAAATTGCTTCACACCTAATTGACATGGCATGATATAAAAAAATAGGCCCTGAAGGCCTTGCCAACCTTCATCTCACTATAAGCAAAATCTCAACTACACTTCACACAGGCCTAATTAAATCCTACCTAGGATCCTTCGCCCTCACAATCCTCACAACAATCCTGCTCATCCAAAAATAAAACCAATGGCACCCAACATCCGAAAATCACACCCCCTGTTAAAAATAATCAACAACTCCCTAATTGACCTCCCCGCCCCATCAAATATCTCAGCTTGATGAAATTTCGGCTCCCTGCTAGCAATATGCCTCACCACCCAAATCCTCACCGGCCTCCTACTAGCCATACACTACACCGCAGATACCTCCCTCGCTTTCTCCTCCGTAGCCCACATATGTCGAAATGTTCAATACGGCTGACTCATCCGAAATCTCCATGCAAACGGCGCCTCATTCTTCTTCATCTGCATCTTCCTTCACATTGGACGCGGCCTCTACTACGGCTCTTACCTATATAAAGAAACCTGAAACACAGGAGTAATCCTCCTCCTTACACTTATAGCAACTGCTTTCGTAGGATACGTTCTTCCATGAGGACAAATATCATTCTGAGGGGCCACCGTCATCACAAACTTATTCTCAGCAATCCCCTACATCGGCCAAACCCTAGTAGAATGAGCCTGAGGGGGCTTTTCAGTTGACAACCCAACCCTTACCCGATTCTTCGCCTTACACTTCCTCCTCCCCTTTCTAATTGCAGGAATCACCATCATCCACCTCATATTCTTACATGAATCAGGCTCAAACAACCCACTAGGCATCTCATCTAACTCGGACAAAATTCCATTTCACCCGTACTACTCTCTCAAAGATATCCTCGGCCTAACACTCATACTCACCCCCTTCCTTACACTAGCTCTATTCTCACCCAACCTCTTAGGTGACCCAGAAAACTTCACCCCAGCAAACCCCCTAGTAACCCCTCCCCATATTAAACCAGAATGATATTTCCTATTCGCCTACGCCATCCTACGCTCAATCCCAAACAAACTCGGAGGCGTACTAGCCCTAGCAGCTTCAGTATTAATCCTCCTCCTTATTCCCTTCCTCCACAAATCTAAACAACGAACCATAACATTTCGCCCACTCTCCCAAACCCTATTCTGACTCCTAGTAGCTAACCTTCTTATCCTAACTTGAGTAGGAAGCCAACCAGTAGAACACCCATTCATTACCATTGGCCAAATAGCATCCTTTTCTTACTTCACCATCCTACTAATCCTCTTCCCTATAATCGGAACCCTAGAAAATAAGTTACTAAACCTCTAAATACTCTAATAGTTTATGAAAAACATTGGTCTTGTAAACCAAAAACTGAAGACTGCACCCTTCTTAGAGTAATTCAGAAAAAAAGGACTCAAACCTTCTTCTCCAGCTCCCAAAGCTGATGTTTTCAAGTAAACTACTTTCTGAAATCCCTAAACCGCCCGAATTGCTCCCCGAGACAATCCACGCACAAGCTCCAACACAACAAACAACACCAACAATAAACCTCACCCTGCCACCAAAAACAACCCAGCCCCGCACGAATAAAATACCGCCACTCCACTAAAATCCAACCGAACAAAAGACACCCCTCCACTATCAACTGTAACCACCCCAACCTTTCAAAAATCAACAACCCCTCCCAAAACTACCCCCACACAAACCACTAAAACGAACCCCAATCCATATCCTACCACCCGTCAATCCCCCCAAGCCTCAGGATAAGGATCCGCCGCCAAAGACACAGAATAAACAAAGACTACCAATATACCTCCCAAATAAACTATAAACAACGCTAAAGAAATAAAAGAGACGCCTAAACTCACCAACCATCCACACCCATCCACGGACGCTAATACCAACCCCACTACTCCATAATACGGAGAGGGGTTGGATGCCACAGCTAAAACCCCTAACATAAAACAGAACCCAAGAAAAATCATGAAATAAGTCATTAGATATTCCCGCTTGGATAAAGCCCAAGGATTACGGCTTGAAAAGCCATTGTTGTTCTCAACTACGGGAAC